ATGAATTGTAATTACAATTGAAACGATAGAAAAGGATATATGAGTTAATATATGCTCTAAAGTTGAAAATATCATAAAAATTATTAAAAGGGGGTCCCGCAATTATAGGAATTGAAATCGGGAATTGAATTCATTATAGGGCTTACTCTTTTAGAAGATGCCATGCCGCCACTCGGACTCGAACCGAGATGCTCTAGCACTGCTTCCTAAGAGCAGCGTGTCTACCTATTTCACCATAGCGGCTTATTCGAAATCATAATAACCTATTTTTATTCAATCGTCGAGATTGAAGGAGTTAATTAAATGCAATATTTTTTTAGGAAACCATTAAATTGATGAATAAAAACTTGTTTAAGAATTAGGGATTTAAACGTTTTCGTTAATAATATTTATTATCTTTTTATTTATTATTTTAGAATGTCAATTTTATTTAACTGAACTAAAAATGTAGTTTTTCGTAAGTTATTACTTTATGTTTTCCTAAAACAAAAATGTTACGGTTGGAACTAGATTATTTTGACTTCAATCCATAGTATAGAACTAAAAACAATGTTCTGTCTCGTTTGCATTTTTTAATGATTCATTTATTTTATCATTTATTAATCTAAAATAAAAAAAGAATTTTATCGATAAAATATAATTTTTATATAACACAATTTCAGCGATACACTCAAGGGGTTTTTGTAAATATTTGCATAGTTAGTTTTATATGAATTTTTAGGGTTTTTCGTTGTGTAGAGAATTTGTGTTAAGATTTAGCAACCCGATTAAGTTAGGTATTAGTATGGGTGTATCAATTATATAACAATATTTTATATTTCTATCGAAATTGTACCGTACTTCAAAAAATACTTTATAAATTTTTAAATTAATATATATTATATCTTTGATATATATTATATTTTGATCGATCTTCCAATCGAACCATAGGATCTAAAACAGATCACTCAAAATTGGCACATTCGTCATATAACTACCTAAAAATGTAAAAGGGGATTTTATTAATTAAATTGGGTTAAAGAGTTTATATAGTGATAATAATTTAGAAAAATAATGATTTAGAAGATTATAAAACATATTTAAAACTAAATCAATTAGTTTCAACGAACCCTTCTTTTATTATATAATTATAATATTAATATATAATTATAATATATATTAAAAAATAAATTTATTTTTATTATTGAGTCAAGTCGATGGGGAAAGTGAGAATCCCCATCCTGAAAATTATAAAATATACTAAAACGAAAGGTGAACCCTTGTGCTTGCATTTATCCTTTTTTCAAACAAAAAAGTACCATTAATTTTTCGAATTAAGTAGACAACAGAATTCTTATCTATATCAGAAATGAAAGAAAAAAGACGCCTTCTAAATTAAAACATTATGAAACTAATTATTTTTATTTATTATTTTATATAAATATAAATTTATATTATTTTACTATTATGATGTTAATTAAAATTCTTATAACTTATAAATCTTATAAAAAAATTAGAAACAAAATTAGATTACTTTTCTAATTAGACCGATTCAGATTTTTTATTGTATTGTTTGATTACTATTATTTATTTGTTACACAAAAAAAACTTTTAGAACTCCCGGTAGAAAGAGATTTCGCTAACGAAAAAGCTTTCAATGCTGCCCGATATCCCTTCCTTTTCCAAATATTTTTACGAATCCGTTTTTTTGAAATAGAGGTGCGTTTTTTTGGAACTGCCATTAAAAAATTATAATAGGTTCTTCGGTTGGATGTGAAAGACATCTATTGTTCAAAATAAATTTTTCTTTACTGTTCTCTATCTATTTATTCTCTAAATTATACTCCCTTCATAAAAAAGGGGGGTGTGTAAAAATCGCATAAAATATTACTAACAACAATCCCCTATGCCAAATAGAATAGAATTGATTGAAGTTGATAAAATACAATACAAACAAAAAAGAAAAGATTGTGCGTTTAGTTTTCTTTCTATTTTCGTCGTGTTACATTTATACATGTAATAAAATACATCAAAAGTTTAATAACCCAACCCCTCTATCGCTTAATTAAAAAACTTTAATAATTTTCTATTATATTAATATATTAATTTTAATTAATTTAATTGGTCAAACTCGAAGAAAGAGTACACCCAACTTTAATTCTCAAATTCGAGTGGGACTAGTAGTTAATCTGTTAAAGGATACAAAATATAATATATAATTTTTTATTATTAAAGGCATTTTATTTGCCCTTTTTTTTTATTTTACATAAAATAAAGTGTTGGATATCATAGCATTTCCTACAAATAGCTTTTATTGTAATGGAAGACAATCAATTAGTTACAAAACAAATTGTTTAATGATTCTGAATAACCGAATTACAATAAATAGTTTTTATGGGTCAAGTTATGCGCTTTATGATTCATACCAAACACTGTTTTTGGTGTAATTATTTATCCTCGCTCTATAGATATAAAAGATATAAATAAATTATTGTAATACGTAATAATTAGAATGCAAATTTTATTTAAGTTTTATTTTATATATCTTAATTTTTTTTTATTAACTGACCCCTTTCAACAGAAAACAAATAAGAACCGGTGAATCAGAAACAATTAATTAAGAAAAATATTTTATTTTTTTTTATGGAATATACATATCAATATTCATGGATTATACCTTTCATTCCACTTCCAGTTCCAATGTTAATTGGAGCAGGACTTCTACTTTTTCCAACGGCAACAAAAAATCTTCGCCGTATGTGGGCTTTTCCGAGTGTTTTATTGTTAAGTATAGTTATGATTTTTTCAGCCCATTTTTCTATTCAGGAAATAAATAACAATTCCGTATATCAATATGTATGGTCTTGGACCATCAATAATGATTTTTATTTAGAATTTGGCTGCTTGGTTGATCCACTTACTTCTATTATGTCAATATTAATCACTACTGTTGGAATGATGGTTCTTATTTATAGTGATAATTATATGTCTCATGATCAGGGATATTTGAGATTTTTTGCTTATATGAGTTTTTCCAATACTTCAATGTTGGGATTAGTTACTAGTTCTAATTTGATACAAATTTATATTTTTTGGGAATTGGTTGGAATGTGTTCTTATCTATTAATAGGTTTTTGGTTCACACGACCTAGTGCGGCGAATGCTTGTCAAAAAGCGTTTGTAACTAATCGTGTCGGGGATTTTGGTTTATTATTAGGAATTTTGGGTTTTTATTGGATAACGGGTAGTTTTGAATTTCGGGATTTGTTTGAGATATTTAATAACTTGGTTTATAATAATGAGGTTAATTTTTTATTTGTTACCTTATGCGCCTTCCTATTATTTGCCGGCGCAGTTGCAAAATCCGCCCAATTTCCCCTTCATGTATGGTTACCTGATGCCATGGAAGGGCCTACCCCCATTTCGGCTCTTATACATGCCGCTACTATGGTAGCAGCAGGAATTTTTCTTGTAGCTCGGCTTCTTCCTCTTTTCATAGTTATACCTTACATAATAAATCTAATAGCTTTGACAGGTATAATAACATTACTTTTAGGAGCCACTTTAGCTCTTGCTCAAAAAGATATTAAGAAAAGCTTAGCTTATTCTACAATGTCTCAATTGGGTTATATGATGTTAGCTCTAGGTATGGGGTCTTATCGAGTTGCTTTATTTCATTTGATTACTCATGCCTATTCGAAAGCATTGTTGTTCTTAGGATCTGGATCAATTATTCATTCGATGGAAACTATTGTTGGATATTCTCCAGATAAAAGTCAGAATATGGTTCTTATGGGCGGTTTAAGAAAACATGTACCAATTACAAAAACCGCTTTTTTATTAGGTACACTTTCTCTTTGTGGTATTCCACCTCTTGCTTGTTTTTGGTCCAAAGATGAAATTCTTAATGATAGTTGGTTGTATTCACCGATTTTTGCAATAATAGCTTGTTCCACGGCAGGATTAACTGCATTTTATATGTTTCGTATCTATTTACTTACTTTTGAAGGACATTTAAATGTTTATTTTCAAAATTACAGCGGCAAAAAAAATAGCTCGTTCTATTCAATGTCTCTCTGGGGTAAAGAAGGAAAAAAAATTATTAAAACAAGCTTTCGTTTATTAGATTTTTTAACTACGAAAAAAAATGAAAAAACTTATTTTTTAAACACGTATCGGATTGATAGTAATGAAAATGTAAGAAGTATGGTACATCCGTTTATTAGTATTGCTCGTTTTGGCACTAAAAACACTTTCTCATATCCCCACGAGTCGGACAATACTATGTTATTTCCGATGCTTGTATTAGTTTTATTTACGTTGTTCGTTGGGGCCGTAGGAATTCCGTTATTCAATCAGGAAGGAATGGATTTGGATATACTATCCAAATTCTTAAGTTCGTCTATAAACCTTTTACATAAAAATAGAAACCATTCTGTGGATTGGTATGAATTTATCACAAATGCAACCTTTTCCGTTAGTATAGCTTATTTCGGAATTCTTATATCGTCTTTTTTATATAAGCCTGTTTATTCATCTTTACAAAATTTAAATTTATTTAATTCATTTGTTAGAAGTGTTCCTAATAAAATTAAAATTTTGGGGGGTAAAATAATAAATGTGATATATAATTGGTCATATAATCGTGGTTACATAGATTTTTTTTATGTAATATCCTTTACTAAAGGTATAAGAAGATTAGCTGAACTAACTCATTTTTTTGATAGACGAGTAATTGATGGAATTACGAATGGAGTCGGTATTGCGAGTTTTTTCGTAGGAGAGGTTATCAAATATGTAGGGGGTGGTCGAATTTCTTCTTATCTTTTAGTGTATGTATTCTATGTATTAATTTTTTTATTATTATTTTTTAAATATTTCTAACTTTGAATTTTCTTGTTCTTGATTCCCATCCAGATAATAAGTTTCATAAACGGGTCTATTTTTATAGCGTGTCTCTTTAAAGTGGAATTGATCCTTTGTTTTTTCCTTTCCATTCACTCGTATCTCTTTCGTTTCAT